ATAAATGGATTAAGGGAAGAAACTTTTTTCAATAGTCTTTAATGGAATGGAATAAAAAAGGAAAAAAATAGGGAAAAGCCCGCTATCGGAATCGAACCGACGACCATCGCATTACAAATGCGATGCTCTAACCTCTGAGCTAAGCGGGCCCCACATAATAAAAATAATAAAAATTTTCTATGCATAGGAATTCAATACACTTATAGTATTAGTGTATAGTGTACTGTCTATAGAAATATAGTAGAAAAATCGTAAAATCTAGAATTTTGGAATAAAATAAATAGTGAATATTATAGAACATAATGATTCATATAGCGATATAGAACTTCTAGTTCTTTATCTCTAAATATAAATTGGATTCTATTTGATTTGATAGTCAATCTTAAATATTTGTTTGTAGTATAGTCAAATTGGATTTTTTTATTCCATTGGAAATTCTTTTTATTACACCTCTTTAGTTATATTATAATAATTCTACTCTTTTTTTCTATTTTTTTGAAGAAGTTGAATTATTTACTTAGTTATAATTATAACTAATCGGACATTCCTCGGCTTTCGTTCGTAAAGGAGGCAGTTAAGAAAAAAAAAAAAAAGAATCGATCCTTCAAGTATACCAACTTACATGGGAAAAGTTGCAGTAATAAAAACATATAGAAAGGGTATATGTCAATCTATATTGAATTGCCAATATACCAAGGATAAAATCCAATTTGATTGGAGCAAATACAGGTTTAGAAAGAAAATCTTTTTTAGAGATGGTAATCGATACCTAAACCTAAAAAATGCAAAGGTTCCTGCAGAAATGAAAAAAAAAAAATGATCTCATAATGAGATCCTAATCTCAAAACAAAAGGGAAGGGGATATGGCGAAATCGGTAGACGCTACGGACTTAATTGGATTGAGCCTTGGTATGGAAACCTACTAGGTGATAACTTTCAAATTCAGAGAAACCCCGGAATTAAAAAAAAAATGGGCAATCCTGAGCCAAATCCTGTCTTCTCAAAATAAAGGTTCATAAAGCGAAAAGGGGATAGGTGCAGAGACTCGATGGAAGCTGTTCTAAAACAAATGGAGTTGACTGCGTTGGTAGATGAATCTTTTCATCGAAACTTCAGAAAAGATGAAGGATAAACGGATCTATTGAATACTAAAATATCTAAAAAAAAGAAATGACGGCCCGAGTCTGCATCTGTATTTTTTTAGATGAAAAATAGAAGAATTGGTGGGAATTGATTCCACATTCAAGAAAGAATCGAATATTCATTCATCAAATCACCCCACTCCATAGTCTGATAGTTTTAGTCTTTTTTTAAAGAACTGATTAATTAATTGGACAAGAATAAAGATAGAGTCCCGTTCTACATGTCAATACCGACAGCAATGAAATTTATAGTAATAGGAAAATCCGTCGACTTTTAAAATCGTGAGGGTTCAAGTCCCTCTATCCCCAAAAGCCTATTTTCTATCTATCCTACCCCTTTTTTATTTTTTGCTGGCGGTTCCCAATTCCCTTTTATCATTTTTTTTTCAACGTATGGGGGCGTAAATGACTTTCTCTTATCACATGTGATATAGAATACACATCTAAATTTAGAAAGGAATCCCTAATTGAATGATTCACAATCAATAGCATTACTCATACCGAAACTTACAACTTGCAAAGTCGTCTTTTTAAAGACCTAAGAAATTACATACAGGACTTGGGGAAAACTTTGTAATTCCCCCCCTGTACCTTTAATTGACATAGACCCCAGTCCTCTCCTAAAATGAGGATGGAATGTTCCATTGGAAATGATCTGGATAGCTCAGTCGGTAGAGCAGAGGACTGAAAATCCTCGTGTCACCAGTTCAAATCTGGTTCCAGATACAGGATTTCGTTGTATAAGACCGTTTTAGAAAGTAATTGATAGGAAGCAAGATCCATATTCATTTCGAATATGGATCATAATTCATACATACTTTTTCTATATTTACGAGAAATACCCCATCTATTTGATATTTATAGATGGGTAGAGTTTCTTAAATTTCATTTTAAAATATTATTATTATTCTAAACTAAATATTCTAAAATGAAATTTAAGAAACGCTTTTTTTCTTTCGTTCAAAAAATGTTATTTCCTATTCAATCTCCCAATTCCTTCCGATATGACTTTATCGAACCGATCTAAGCAAATCTAAGAAATAGGCCCAGTACGAAGTTCATGATGCAGAACTCGTTTGATGGTTCGGCTCCTATGAAAAAAAAAAAAACGGTAAGAATCCCAACGAATTCCTAATTCGATTGTTAGCCTATCTATAATCCATATATCGCCTAATACATAATACAAATGAGATCTCTTTATTATTAATCTAGAATAGAAAGTACAATCCTTAAATCTCTTTGGATAAGTGTAAATTCCTTTCTTATCATTCAATGAGCATCTTGTATTTCATAAAAATTAGGGGCAATATAATCTTTCCGCAAAGGCCATCCTATCCAACTTTCTGGCATTAATATAC